AAAGCCTTGGTGTGTTCACTCTTTTAAAGCTGCAATTTAATGTTGTATATCAACTACAAGGCCTAGTATTCTATTAAAAAAATAACACTAGTGGGGAGCAGGTGGCTATTGTGGTCACTACAATGTTATATCATTTATTGCCGGTAATAGTAGGCTGTTGGGGCGTGGTAAGCATGAAATTGAATGCCATATTAAAATAATAAAACAAGTTCATTAATCTCCCTGTAATCAATATTATAGCAGTTAGTATTATGTTTTGAATGGATAGTCTATTAATAATTATTCATTTAGGGAAGAATCCTAATAGCGGTGGTAGTCCTCCCAATCTAAATATAATTAATATTATTATAATAAATATTCTAGTATTATTAATTATCAGGGAATTGATCTTCGATTTTATTATGTTTCTTTTTATTAACAATCCTATAATTCTACATGTGATAATAATATATACTGTAAAATATGTGACGAAAATGTTAGTAGAACATTGCGTTGTTATTAGTATTCATCCTATATGTCCGATGGATGAGTAAGCTAGAAGAGATCGCAACTGAGATTGGTTTATTCCTCCTAGTCCCCCTACTATAGCTCTAGATACTGCTAATAATATAATTAGTGAAGATATATTATTTGGTATAATCATTATTAATATAACCATAGGTCCAATTTTTTGTCATGTAGCTAGGATAATACATATTTTTCATGGGATGCATCTTATTACATGGGGAAGTCATTGATGGTACGGAGTTATACCTAACTTAATTATTATACTAGAAATAAATATGATTATAATAATATATTCCATTTTGTTGAATACAATAGGGTTAATTCTTATAACTCCTGCTGTTAGTATTAGCCCCCTCCCAATAGCTTGTGTGATGAAATATTTTACTCTTGCTTCTGTTTCTTGCAGGTTGGATGAGCTTGACATTAAGGGGATAAAAGATAATAAATTTAATTCTATTCCTATTCATAAATAAAGTCAGTTTGATCTGGACAGAGTAATCAGTGTCCCAGCGATTATAGTTGAAGAAAATAAAAGAGATGATGGTGCCATAAAATTGTGAAAGGATTTGAACCTCTCAGATATAAAGTTAGAAGCTTTTATCTGTGCCTACACAATTTATTTTCATTCTAAAGAAGATTCATTTCATTCATGATATAGTCCTATAATTAAGATTAAGCAAAATATAATAATAACAGCCTTAATTATTGAGTTTATGTTTAACATGGTTGGAATTGGTATTAATAGTGCAATTTCAATATCAAACACTAAAAATAAAACTGCTAGGATAAAGAATCGTAGAGAAAATGGAATACGAGCGGAATTGTGGGGGTCGAATCCACATTCAAATGGTGTTGATTTCTCGAAATTGCTATATATCTTTTTATTAAGAACAAGTGTTGCAATAATGATTAGTACGGGGAATAAAGCAGCTGTAACTATGGCTATTGATATTATTACCATTTTTTTGGGGAAGTATATCCTGTTGATGAAGTAAAAATTCATTGCTGTTGCAAGCTTCCAAAAAAGATGTTGGAGGAGATTCCTCATATTTAACGTCATCAAAGTTATCCGTTCGTCCGGCGCAACATCTAGATATATATTATCGTTATAATTATAATAACCATAAGGGTTATGGGAAGAAATTGTTTTCAGGTTAGTCTTATTAATTTGTCATAGCGTATACGTGGGTATGCTCCTCGTGCTCAGATAAATAATACTCTAACTGCTGTGAGGGGGATAATTAATATTACATCTTTAATAAATGGTGTCCTTGGAATTAAGATGAATAATGCCGCTGAGATTATCCCTATGAAAATAATATTTATATATTCTGCTATAAAAATTAATGCGAATGTACCTGATCTAAATTCTGTGTTAAACCCTGAAACTAGTTCTGATTCTCCTTCGGCCAGGTCAAATGGTGTACGATTAGTTTCTGCTAAGCATGTAATGACTCATGTTGTTAAAAGAGGTCATAAACATAAGGTAAATTGAATGGATCCTATTTCAAAGAATTTATTCAGCCTTAATGTAGATATTATAATCAGTGGAGTTAAAATTACTAATGCTATTCTTACTTCATATGAAATTGTTTGGGCAATTCTGCGCAATGCTCCTAATAGTGAGTATTTCCTGTTTGATGACCACCCTGCGAATAAGGTTGTATATACATTTATTCTTGAAATACATAGAAATAATATAATTCCTCATTTTAGTTGAATTGGATTAGCAGAATATGGATATATAATTCATATGGTAAGGGCGAGAAATAGTGCTAATATAGGCGAAAAAATAAATGGTAGGGTGTTGGCGTATATTGGGGTATTTAATTCCTTTGTGAATAGTTTTACTGCGTCGGCCATTGGTTGAGGAATACCTGATAGGGCCACTTTGTTAGGCCCCTTTCGTAGTTGAACGTAACCTAGAATTTTCCGTTCCAGTAGAGTAAAGAATGCTATGGCAAGTAGCACGCATACAAAAATTATTAGTAGAGTGATAATTAGCTTAATATTCATTGTTTTAGGATATAAATATCTTGTTTAAATTTTAAATCTAATGCACTATTCTGCCACTAAAACTTTGGCGATAGTATATAATTACATGGTCTGATTGCAATTCAGGTGCCTTGAGTTTAGGCTATATCGCCTCTTAGTAGTATGATGGTTTTATCCATCTTTAGTGACTTTCAAAATCATTTATATATACTACTCTTATATTTCAAAATGAGTAGGAAAATCCTGTGGGTTGATCCTAAGTCAAGTGCATAACTCTGCCAACTCATTAATTAATAATTATTTATTTAAATTTAATTTATAACACTAGGTCCTTTCGTACTATAGTTTATCTTCTTAATAAGGATAGAATCTAACCTGGCTTACGCCGGTCTGAACTCAGCTCATGTAGCGGTTTAATGGTTGAACAAACCAACTTTATTAGACGGCTGCGCCTAATAGTTACGCTAAGCCAACATCGAGGTGCCAACCCCCACTGTCAATGTGGTCTCTCTAGTGGGATTAGCCTGTTATCCCTAAGGTAGCTAATTCTAATTTATTTTTAGTTGTGTGTATATTATTTATTATAAATAGGTGAATTTGTATTTAGGTTGCCCCAACCAAACTAATATTTAAGTTTAATATCTTTTATTAGTAAAGCTCTATAGGGTCTTCTTGTCCTTTATTATTATTAAGGCTTCTGCACCTTAATATCAGTTTTTATTATCCTAGAGGAGACAGTTATATTCTTGTTTGTCCTTTCATACTAGCCTCCAATTAAAAGGCAAATGATTATGCTACCTTTGCACGGTCAGGGTACCGCGGCCGTTGAAAATGATTTCACTGGGCAGGATGGACCTGTTATATATTCAACAGGCGGTGTTTTTGTTAAACAGGCTGAATATATGTTTGCCGAGTTCCTTGTCTAGGGCTTGTATTTTATTATTATTCATTTTATTTATTATAATATTTGTGTTGTTTAAATACTAGTTATAACATTATATATTACTCTTTAATTTAGAATATTACATATCAAATTTTCAAATACTTTACTATTAACGAGTTTAAATTATATTCCAATAACGGAATTAGTGGCTGTTGTTAGGCCTATTTTTTATTTTTAATAATACTTTATAGTGTTATTATAAAAGCTTTGCCTTTTATAATTAACTTGCATTAGGCAGTTCTGACTTAGATCAGTTTACATATGTAACCAGCTATCTATTACCGCGGTGGTATGTAGCCTCTGATATTATATCTTGTCACAATATTGTAACATTGTAGCATTGGTATCTAGTCAGTATAATATCAGCTCGGATAATGTTCGGGTAAATATTTATAGTATTTATCTTGTTATACCATGATGCAAAAGGTACACGGATATTGCTTTGTTTAAATCTATATTCTTTGCAGTTTGTGTAAATTGTAATATAAATTAATTCTTTATATGTAGAAATGTTAATTTGTGGTAGGGTAGTTTCGAATTAAGAATATCTTCTATCTCTTCATTGTAAGTGAGGTGCATAAATTCATGCTCTAATTCGAAGGTACAACTTCAGTTACACCTACTATGTTACGACTTATCTCGCCTTTGTGGTGAGAGTGACGGGCGATGTGTGCACATTTTAGATTGCTTATTCAATTATACTTATTATTTATATTTTACTATTAAGTCCATATTCTTGTATAAGTTTTTTTATACTTTCCTGTTTTAATATTTAATGTAGTCCATTTAGGCTTACTCATGGGCTGCACATTGACCTGACGTAGGAAATTTGTTTTTATTGCTAACAATTTTATATAATGTTAGCTTACGACGGCAGTATACAAGCTGAAATCTAGAGTAAGAAGATTTTAACGTGGATTGTCGAATTAACTAACAGACTCCCCTAATAGCATAAAATGCCGCCAATTTTTTTGGGTTTTAAACATGGGTTCGTAGTGCCCGGAAATTTATTTACAGAATAGAATAAAAGGGTATCTAATCCTTGTTTTGGTCTATTCTTTCGTTTATAAATTGATGTTAATTATATTATTAATGTTTTGTATATTGTACCATTACGTTTATCTATTTACATCATTACGTTATCCGTGAGGTCTCAACTTGTGCTTATCGTGTAACCGCGACTGCTGGCACGAATTTGGTCAGCACTTAGAGGTAATATCTGTATCATTAGTTTAATTTATATACAATATGCTTTACTGCAGGCGTATAAATATTTTCTTAGCTATAAGCTTATAATTTTTATAATTCTTTTAGGTGTTATATAATTTGTACGGGTTACTGGTTAGTTGCATGTATAATATTTTACTAGAGCTGAGATTGTAGCAAAAATCAAACTATTATATTAATAAATAGTAATGAGTGTTGGTATTAATATAACTAATACTACTGGAATAATATGGGATATAATTACTATGAAGTTACGTGGGATTATAATTATTGATGGATTAATTAATTGGTTGAGGGGTCCGTGATTTATTCTTACATATATGGTTAGTGAGTATGCAGCTGCAACAAATCTTATAATTCCTACGGGGATAATTATTAGTTTTGAGGTGATTGTTGAGCATGTAATTAATATAATTTCTGCTATTAAGTTCGCAGAAGGAGGTGCTGCCATATTAGCAGCTGATATAATAAATCATAATATAGATATTGTTGGTATTAAGATATTGATTCCTTTATTTATAAGTAGACTACGTGAGTTTGATATGGAATAAGCTATATCTGCTGAGGCGAATAATGCAGAACTAAGAAGTCCGTGTGCAATTATTATCGAGATTGCACCTCAAATTCCTCATTGAATGTTGGATAAGACTCCTGCTATAACTAGTCTTATATGTCCTACAGAGGAATACGCAATTAGGGATTTTAGGTCTTGCTGTCGTACGCAGATAAGTCTGGTGATTATTCCTCCTCATAATGTAAGACCTAGTAAGTAATATTTTATTCTATGTCTTACAGGCGAGATTATATATATCACCCGAAGTATACCGTATCCCCCTAGTTTTAATAATACTGCTGCTAGAATTATAGATCCGGCTACAGGGGCTTCTACATGTGCTTTTGGTAGTCATAAATGAAATAAAAATAAAGGTAGTTTTACTATAAATGCCAAGTTTATTATTAATCATATCACACTAATAGAATTTGATCTTGGGTATATTGTGAAGAATATATTACTAATTCTTTTGTTATACTGAAATGCAATTCCTATTAGCAGGGGGAGCCTTGCCGTAATGGTATATATTATAAGATAAAGTCCAGCCTGAAGTCGCTCTGGTTGGTACCCTCATTTTATAATAATAAATAATGTTGGAATTAGAGATGCCTCAAATATAATATAGAATGAGAATAAGTCTGATACTATGAATGCTGTAATTAGAATTAAAGTTAGTGAGATAATATTAATGGTGAATTTTGATTGATATTTATTAATCATAATATTTTGTCTGGCAGCTAATACTAATGGTATAATTCATAGGGTAAGAATTACTAACATGTTTGATATTTGATCTGTAAATAACATTATATTAATGGGAGTGCTAGATTGGCTGCAGTATACGATTAATGTTGCTGGTATAACCATTCATCTTATAAATAATATAGTTTTATTTCATTCTGGTTTGTAAATTAGTAGGAGCACGAAAGGAGTAATTAATTTTAACATTTATTAATATTTAAAGAATTAATGTGATCATTGCCGTATGATCGTCTTATGGCAGTTATGCAAGCTAGGCCCAGTCTTGCTTCACATGCTCCAAATGTTAGGATTGTAATAATAAATATTAGTCATGAGGAATTAGTTATAATGATAATTATAATAATTAATCCTAAAATTATTGCTTCAAGTGCTAATAGTGCTATTAATAGATGGTTACGTTGTATAATAACACAAGTGAGGGATATTAGGACAAATATTGGAGAAATCATAATCATTCATGATGTCATAGTATATAGAAACGTCTATTTCTGTCTCTGGTTTACAAGACCAGCGCTTCGTTATTAGCTTTATATACTATATCAATTTTTTTATGCATTCAGATTACGGTGTAACCGATTTCTAGCTCCCAAAGTTAGTATTTTCTTTAAATTATAATCTGTGTTTAACAATAATGAATTGTTTTTTTTGCGTGAAAAGCAAATGTAATGATTTATACTATAAACACACTCACGGACTGTTGTCATATTTACAGCTTCAATGTAATGCTTTATAAATTTAAGCTACTTGAGTATATATTTGTGATTACCTAGACAACAGAATTCATATAATTACGATTGTAGTACATGTTATATGAGTAATAATAGAGTTGTTCTGTGAATATATTAGCATAGAAGAGTGTGTTTTTATATTATTTAATAATGTATATGGAATAATTGATCATCCTTGATCTACTTCTTTTAGTTCTAGTAAAGGTAGTTTTATTAATATATTTGGCGAGAGGTGGGTAGATATTGGAGTCAAGAATCATATAAAGCATTTTATATTAATAATAAATTGTGGCATAGGATTTTTATTATTAGTTGCTATAATTCCTGTTATTAATCCGAGCATTACTATTAATGGAGCAAGAATTTTTATCCTAGAAAAGAAATTTGGTTCAACTGATGGTGATATTATCAGTCAATTAGTTACAGCTCCTCCTATAATTGCTATTAAAGTAAGAATTAATACTCTTGTAATTTGTGTGTAGTCCTCTGATGAATATTGGGCAGAGGGTCTATATGTTGGTATAAATAGAGTAAATATTATAAATCGTGTCGTGTATGCGGTAGTTAGAACGGTTCTTACAATAAATATTAATATAATAATTATATTAGTGTTTGTTATAATTATAGATCTAGTTTCGATAATCAAGTCTTTAGAGTAAAATCCTGCTAGAAATGGAAATCCACATAGTGCTATATTTGCAATTGTAATTGATGATGAAATTACCGGAAGTTGATATGAAATGTTTCCTATAGCTCGTAGATCTTGACTGTGATGATGGATATCAATCAAATTGCCCGCACAAATAAATAGAAGTGCTTTAAATAGGGCATGAGTGATTAAATGAAAGAATGCAATTTCTGGCATACCAATTCCTAGTGTGTATATTATTAAAGCTACCTGCCTTAGGGTTGATAATGCAATAATCTTTTTTATATCACATTCTGCTATGGCTCTTGCTCTTGCTATTAATATAGTTATAGTTGCAATTATAGTTAAAGTAGTTTTTATAATTTCAAAATTTATTATTGGATAAAATCGAATTAACAGAAATACTCCTGCAGTTACTAGTGTAGACGAATGAACTAAGGCTCTTACTGGAGTAGGTGCTGCTATGGCTGCAGGTAATCAGCTGGAGAATGGTATTTGAGCCCTCTTTGTTATTGCTGCTACAAGGATTAAAATTGGCACTCATCTGATTACTTCTTGTGTTCATACATTTATAATGGTTCATTGGCCTTGGTTGAATAATAGTGCAATAGAAATTAATAATATAACGTCCCCAATACGGTTTGTTAACGCTGTAATTATTCCAGCCCCTAACCTTTTTGGGTTATTATAATAAATAACTAGAACAAATGAAGTAATTCCTAGACCATCTCATCCCAATAAAAGAATTATGGTGTGGGGGAATAAAATTAAAAATATTATAGATATAACAAATAGTAAAACTAAGATTACAAATCGGTCCTTATTTTTATCTGCGGCTATATACGTTTTGGTAAATTGCATTACTCTCGAAGCAATAGTTAAAACTGTTGATATAAAGATGGTTCTTGTGGGGTCTAATATAATAGGTAGAATAATTTTAGTATTAGAGAATTCTATTAATACTCATTCTATAATAAATGTGTAGTTATTGAATGTAATAATTGATGTTATAATATATGATAATAAAGTTGTTATTATAAGAATTTGTGTAGTAATATATACCATGATAAGAATCACTCAGTGAATCTATGAATCCACAGTTCATCATTTTATTTAAACTATTCTTATTAAGACGGGCTTATCAGTGCCTTTGTCCGAGCCGAAATCGGAGTTTTGACGTCTCAATTAAGTGTGGTCATCTCTGTATAGTCTTAATAGTAAGCAGAAAATATATCTTTGAATAAAGCAAATTCCAATTTCAAATATAATATAGCCAATTTGAATTCCTAGTAAGATAATAAATCCTACAATGCTTGAGAATATAGATGCTGCACAGTAAGTTCCAATTAATGTTAATACAATATGTCCTGCTCTTATGTTTGCAGCAAGCCGAAAGGATAAAGTTAGGGGTCGAACTCTAATTCTAATTGTTTCAATGATTACTAGAAACGGATTTAATCAATGAGGGGCTCCTCCAGGTAATAGTCCTGCAAGTCATCTGGTTGGATTAAATACAATAGCTGATATAATCAAAGCAAGTCATAGTGGAAGGCCAAATCTTAGTGTAAATAATAAATGTCTTGAGTATCTGAACACTGCTGGTAGTAGCCCTATCAAATTAATATTAATAATTATAATAAATAAAGCGACAAGAAATGAGTTAAATCCTTTTAAGTGAATTCCCTGAGTTCGGGTTCCTTGTTCATTTATAATTTTTATAGTATTAAATATTAAAATGTTTATTCTAGATGGAGTAATTCATATAGTAATAGTGAATATACAAATAGTAATTGAAGTTATAAATCAAAATAAAATGGGGGATAAATATCTGTTAATTATATTAACACCTGGATCAAATGATGAGAAAATATCTAATATCATCAAGACTTGACGTAGGTCATTTAAGACTTTGAAGGTCTTTAGTTTAATTTAACTTAAAGTCTTGTTATTGTTCAATAATATTATCCCAATATTGAGCTGATAGTGGAATGGCTGTATGAAGAATAAAATATAAAATAGTAAATACTTGCCCTAAAGCTTCATATGGGTATTCTACTGGACGACCTCCAATTCAAGTTAGTAAAATAGTGTCTGCTGCAAGCAGTCAAAATATAACTTGTGCTGCTGGATAGAATGCTAAACCTCGTGCTTTATGTCGAGATATAAGTGGTAAGGCGAATAGAATTAGAATAGCGGCAAACATTGCTACTACCCCCCCAAGTTTGTTGGGAATAGAACGTAAAATGGCGTAGGCTCATAGAAAATACCATTCGGGTTTAATATGAATAGGTGTTACTAGAGGATTAGCAGGAATAAAGTTTTCTGCATCTCCTAAAATATTTGGGAAAAATAGTGCAATAAATGTTAAAGATATTAATAAAACTGTAAATCCTACTACATCTTTGTATGTATGGTATATATGAAATGGTACTATGTTTATGGTTGATTTAATTCCAAGTGGATTATTAGATCCTGTTTGATGTAGAAATAGTAAGTGGATTATAGATAAAGCAGCAATGATAAATGGAAGTAAGAAGTGTAGGGCGAAAAATCGATTAAGAGTTGCGTTGTCAACTGCAAATCCCCCCCACACTCATTCTACTAAGGCTGGTCCAATATAAGGGATAGCTGAAAGTAAGTTGGTAATTACTGTTGCTCCTCAAAATCTTATTTGTCCTCATGGTAGTACGTACCCAACAAAGGCAGCCGCCATAACTAAAACTACTAAAATAACCCCAATATTTCAAGTTTCGATATATAAATATGAACCGTAGTATATACCTCGCGCAATGTGAAGATAGATACAAATAAAAAATCATGATGCCCCGTTAGCGTGGGTGTATCGTAGGATTCAGCCATAATTAACGTCTTGTATAATATGAATGACTGAGGAAAATGCTATATCAGTGTGTGGGGAGTAGTGTATAGATAAAATCAATCCTGTAATTAACTGTACTACTAAACATACTCCTAGTATTGAACCAAAATTTCATCATGTTGATAAGTTGGCTGGTGCAGGAAGGTCTACTAAAGCTCCTCTTGCGATTTTAATTCCTGGGTGAGATTTTCGAATTGGGCTAAACATATTGAAAAGGGCGTAATGGTCCTTCTTCTGCACGTGAGGTTTTCACAACTATAATTAGTGCGAGGAATAAAATTAGTGCTATTATAATTGGTAAAATAATGTTTGAGTAAGAGTAAAGTTGGTTGGTGCAAGGAGTAGCCTCTGTTCATACAAGGGGTGTTGATGACCATATAATATATATTACAGAAATAAAAAAAGATGGTAATAAGACTCATCTTCAGTTAATCACATATTGATTGGGCTGTAAAGCGGCAAAGTATGCAAATATAACTAATATGCCTCCAACATAGATAATAAATGTAATAAAACTAAATCATCTTGTTGAAATTAAAGCTAGTTTGGCTGATACAGATAAAGCAATGCATAATACAATAACTCCTAAGTTAATTGGGGATACGGCAGTAATTGATGAAATAAATAAGGTAATAATAATAGTATTAATTAAAATTAGTATCATTGAACGTTCTTATAATAAGAGATGTGTCTTCTTCAGATGTCAAAGATCTGCGTGCAGTTTACACTATATTATAATGATCCTCATCAATAAATACATAGGTATAAGAAAATTCATACTACATCTACAAAATGTCAGTATCATGCTGCGGCCTCAAATCCAAAATGGTGTCTTGTTCTAAAATGATGGAGGATGGTTCGTATTAAACATACTGCTAAAAATCTTCTTCCAATAATAACGTGGAGTCCATGAAATCCGGTTGCTACGAAGAAGGTAGAACCATATACCCTGTCTGCGATTGTAAAGGGAGCTTCTATATATTCTTCAAGTTGAAGGAATGTGAAGTAAAACCCTAAGGTAATAGTTAAAACTAGAGCCTGAATCGCTTGAGGACGATTCCCCTCTATTAACCTATGATGGGCTCATGTTACAGTTACCCCCGATGCAAGAAGAACTGCTGTGTTTAGAAGAGGAACTCTGAATGGGTTGATAGGGGTAATACCGGTAGGGGGTCACCTGCATCCCAATTCTGGTGTAGGTGCAAGGCTTCTGTGAAAGAAGGCCCAAAAGAAAGCGAAAAAGAATAATACTTCTGATGCGATAAATAAAATTATACCTCATCGTAATCCTTTAGTTACATATGACGTGTGGTGACCGAGGAACACACCTTCTCGGATTACATCACGTCATCATTGAACTATAGTTAACAGAATAATAATTAGTCCTAATGTTATACATGTGATTCCATGTCCATGGAATCATGCAGTAAGTCCGATAGTAAGGGTAAAGGCTCCTAGAGAACCTGTGATTGGTCATGGGCTAAATTCTACTAAATGAAATGGTTGTCGTACCATGGCTAATTTATAGCTAGGATTCGCTAATAAAGCAATTTATGCTTGACAAGCATATGTTATAATTTAACTAGAATTCTTGATAAAAGGGGGAAATCCATTTTCGGGGTATGAGCCCAATAGCTTATAATTTAGCTTATTTTATCATCAATGTCATAATTTATTCATGGAATAGGAATGTGTTGATTTAGTAATTGAAGGAAATTGTGGAGAAATTTGTCACCACATAATAATCATTAGCGTGGTTAGAGTAAATATTAATAAAACTGGTACAATGAGTCAATTTATAGGTGAGAGGTGTGGCATTACATATATTAACAAAATAATTATTAATTAATAATTTTATATGTAAGTATGTTATGTGATTAAATATTAAAGGGAAAATTTCCGTAGGCGGTTTTACAGACCGCTGCTTAAACTCGGCCACTTTAACTTCTCTATATAGTAAAGTAATATAAAATCGAAAAGGGGGTGTTATGTAAATTTTTTTAACTTTTTTTTACTAATTTTTGAATAAAATTTATTGATGGAAACATGAAACTGATAATATTTTTTGATAAAATATAAATTGAATTTATATTATTAACGTAATATGTATTTTATAAAATTTAACGTAGATTATTCAAATCAATATAATTTTACTATAAATGTTTAAACATAAAATTTTATATTATTTTATTGAACAATAATATAAAATAAAATGTAGCACTGACGGGTGTTTTTTTGAACATGGGGGTACGGGATTTTGGCCTTGTTGGCATCAGACTTATACCCAGGAAAATTTACCTAGGTTATTTTTTTTTTTTTTTTAGGGCCAATAAGATAAATGGGGTTCCGGACGAACTCATTATTTTTTGTTGCAAAAAATGACGAACTTGTCAAAAAAAAATCGACTTCGTCACCCAAAAATTGGTAATATATATTGTTCAAGCTTATAGGAGCTCTAACATGACCTAGCTCAATAACCCTGTTTTACCATGAGTGGCGCCGACATCGGCGTGGCCGGCCAGTTTATGAGCCAGTAGCCACTGCCGAAATGTCGTAGCGCCCAGCTCAATTGCGAAAACTGTAAAAATAATAAATTTAAATAGAAATATAAACATTTGGTTTATATAAAATTTTACATAGTTACTGTTTTAATATTAATAAATTTATATAGAAAATTTAATATATATTTCTTACTTATATATATATATATATATATATATATATATATAGTATATATATAACTAACTCTATATAATATTATTTAATTTATAAATTACATGAAAAAAAAAATGAAAAAAAAATAAACTACGGTTGAGTTTGCTCAATCTGTTTGCGTGGAAGGCAATTGTACTTTAATATACTAACGTAGTGGTTGTTAATTATTTTTATTTTGTTTAAAAACTTTTATATTATGATTCTTCATTAAATGAATTTACTCAAGATACAAATCTGTTAGTATCTACAGACTCAACTGCGATTGGTATAAATCTATGATTTGCTCCACAAATTTCTGAACATTGACCATAAAAAATTCCGGGGCGCTGTATAATAAACCTAAGTTGATTAAGTCGTCCAGGGATTGCATCTGCCTTAACTCCCAGGGCTGGGACAGTTCATGAATGGATTACATCTGCAGCAGAAACTAACAGTCGAACTTCGATGTTTACTGGTAAAACTACACGATTATCAACTTCAAGTAGCCGAAATTGGCCTTCAGTTAAATCTTCTGTGTTTACTATATATGAGTCAAATTCAATATCGCGGAAATCTGTGTATTCATATCTCCAATATCATTGATGTCCGATGGCTTTTACTGTCACTCCTGGTTCAACAATTTCGTCTGTAAGATATAACAGTTGAAGTGATGGTAGTGCAAGAAATAAAAGAATGAATGCGGGAAGAATGGTCCAAATAGCTTCGATTGCTTGTGCCTCGTATGTGTTTCGTGATGTATATTTATTTAAAGCTAAAGCTGCTATTGCATATGCTACAAAAGTTAATACTAAAATAATTACTAATATAGCGTGGTCGTGAAATCTAATAAGTATAGTTATAATTGGTGTTGCGGCGTCTTGGAGAGAGAGTTGTCTTCAATGAGACATCTAAACGGGCTTATGGAGCAGAGGTTTATGTAACAGATAAATGCCTAATTGGCTTCCGTTTATATATTATGGTGTAGTAATGATTACTGTTTCGGGTGAGTTATGGAAGTCTAAAGGTAATAAGTCTTGTCATTCAATGGAGGAGGCTTGGTGGGTAGCAGAAATTACACTCCGTTGCCTGGTTAGTGCTTCTCATAAAATAAAGATAAATATTAATAATCCAACAAAAGAAACTATTGACCCTATAGATGAGATCACATTTCATTTTATTATTGCATCAGGATAGTCAGAATACCGTCGTGGTATACCTCTTAGTCCTAAGAAATGTTGAGGGAAAAATGTTGCGTTCACTCCTACAAATATAATAATAAAATGTGTTTTAGTTCATCGTCTATGTAAAGTGAGTCCTGTGAATAATGGGAATCAATGAGCAAATCCTGCAAAGATTGCGAATACTGCTCCTATAGATAATACATAATGAAAGTGTGCTACTACATAGTAAGTGTCGTGTAAAATAATATCAATTGATGAGTTGGCTAGAACAATCCCTGTTAACCCTCCTGTGGTGAATAGAAAAATAAATCCTAGGGCTCATATTATAGGTGCTTCATATTTAATACGTCTTCCATAAATTGTGGCAAGTCATCTAAATACTTTAATACCTGTTGGTACTGCAATAATTATTGTAGCAGCTGTAAAATATGCACGTGTGTCTACGTCTATTCCTACAGTGAATATGTGGTGAGCTCACACAATAAATCCCAAAATCCCGATTCCTAGTATTGCGTAAATTATACCTAATGTACCGAATGCTTCTATTTTATTTGAATAATGTGATACAACATGGGAGATTATACCAAATCCTGGTAAAATAAGAATATATACTTCGGGGTGACCAAAAAATCAAAATAGGTGTTGGTATAAGATGGGATCTCCTCCTCCAGCTGGGTCGAAGAAAGCTGTATTTAGATTACGATCTGTTAATAATATTGTAATTGCTCCTGCTAAGACTGGTAGTCTTAATAATAGTAATACTGCTGTAATTACTACTGATCATACGAATAGGGGGACTCGTTCTAATCGTAGTCCTTTTGATCGTATATTAATAACTGTCGTAATAAAGTTTAACGCTCCCATAATTGAGGATACTCCTGCTAAATGGAGGGAAAAAATAGCCAGGTCTACTGAAGGCCCTGCATGAGCAATGTTACTTGCTAAGGGGGGATAAACAGTTCATCCTGTACCCACTCCTTTTTCAACTGCCGCTCTTGACAGAAGTAGAGTAAGTGAAGGCGGTAATAACCAGAATCTTATATTATTAAGTCGTGGAAAAGCTATATCCGGGGCTCCTAATATAAGAGGAACTAATCAATTTCCAAACCCCCCAATTATTACTGGTATAACTAAGAAAAAAATTATTAAAAATGCGTGGGCTGTTACAATAGTATTATATAACTGGTCTCTACCTAGGAGAGCTCCTGGCTGACCTAATTCTGCTCGGATTAAAAGTCTTATCGATGTACCTAGTAGTCCTGATCATATACCAAAAATAAAATATAAAGTTCCAATGTCTTTGTGATTTGTTGAGAAGAATCATCGCAT